GTTATACAGAAAAAAGTAGCTATCATCCCCTTTTCCGACGAATCATATAGTCGTACGATTTCATCGACTAATAAGGTTATCAAATGAATTGTAATTAGAATTGAAACGACTGAAAAGGATATATGAGTTAATATATGCTCTAAAGTTGAAAATATCATAAACAATTTTAAATTAAAAAAGGAAAGTTCCTCAATTCTCCATTTAGAGGATAGAAGTTTAAATCGAGAATTGAATTCAGTATAGGACTTATTCTTTTAGAAGATGTCATGCCGCCACTCGGACTCGAACCGAGATGCTCTAGCACTGCTTCCTAAGAGCAGCGTGTCTACCGATTTCACCATGGCGGCTTGTTCGAAATTATAATAACCTATTTTTATTCAATCGTCGAGATTGAAGTAGTCAAGTCGATGCAATATATATTTATATTATATATTTATATATATTTAGGAAAGATTCAAATTAAGATTGCTGAATAAAAACTTTTTTAAAATTCAAATTTTAACATAACGGTTTTAATAATAATCTTGATAATAATCTTGATTTTATTGGTCTATTTTTTATTAGAGTGTTAGAATGTTCTTTTATTTAACTTAAAATATGGGATTTTAAAAGACTTTATTATTTTATGCTCAAATAAAATCTAATTGGTCTAATTTGATAGTTATTCGATGGATTGAACTCAAAATATTCTTTCTCATTTGCATTTTCTTTTGACTTAGTTTTTTAATAATTCATTTGTTACTGATTCAGTTTATGACTCTCAAAAAATGTATTCTTTCGAAGACATAAAAAAAAATAGGCTTTTTATGTATCACAATTTTGTTGATATAGGCAGGGGATTGTAACTCTTTGCATAGCTTTGTATTAAATGTCAGTATTAGTTTTAATTGTATAGAGAATTTGTCTTAAGATTTAACAAACAAGATATTGGTAGGTTTTGGGTCAAGCTAGGTATATTATGTAATAAAAATTTTCAATTTCTATCATTTCAATTTCTATCATTTCAATTTCTATCATAAGTATATCGTATTTCATATCATAATTTATCGTACTTCAAAAAAAAAAATAATTTTTTTTTTTGATTTTAAAATCAATTTCATTTTATAAATTAATAAATGAATTTATGTATATTACTTAATATATATATTTTATATTTTTTGATTGATCTTTCTTTCATTAGAAACATAGGGTTTAAAATTGTCGTATTTTTCATAGAATCGTATTTTTAGTATAATCACTTAAAAAAGGTTTTTATTATTTGGTTTAAATTAAACATTAGGGATATATCATAATAATAATTTATAGAAAAGAATCGTTTAAAAAGTTATAAAACACATTTTAAACTTAATTAATTAGTTTTGACTACAAATTATCTATATTTTCTTATATATTAATTTAATAATTCTATTATATTAATTTAATAATTCTATATTCGTTTATATATTAGTTTAATAATAATAAGTATATTATATATACTAAATACTATATTTATGTTATTCTGGTCTAAAATAATATTAAAATAATATAAATAAAAGAGAAAAGTTTTTATTCTTGAATCGATGGGGATTCTGATTTTCCCCATCCTAAAAAAAAAACAATAAAGCAGACTCAAAAGAAAGATTAATCTTGTGCTTGCGTTTATTCTTTTTTCAAACAAAAGAGTATAGTATTATAATTTAAATTTATAGAATTTAAAATTTTTATAGAATTTAGACACAAGAATCCTTTTTTTATTATAAAAGCGAAACTAATTCAATTTACTATTGTTATTGATCCGGTCAAAACAAAACATTATAAAATATTCATTATAAATTATTTCTTTTTCCTTTTATTTCTATTTAGATATTTTTTTATTATATATTTATCTATATTAATATTAAGATTAATACATATATAGAATATATAAATTTCAATAATTAAGTTAATATTAATATAATTTAGAATTTTTATAATTTTTGAGTATTATTTAAAATTCATTTTTATATAAATATAAATTAAGTATTTAATTAAATATTTTTAAGTATTTAAAGTATAAAGTATTAATTTTCATTCTAAAATTCTAATAAAATTCCAAAAGTATTAATATTTATTAGAATATTATACAAATTTTTATAAATTTTTTTAACTTATAATTATAAAATAAAACTTATAAAGAAATTCTAAAAAATTTCCAATTAGAAACAAATTAGACTGACTACTTTTCGAGCCCGAACAACTCAGATTATTCCTGTCTTTGATTATTTATTTGTTGCATAAAAAAAACTTTTTGAATTCCTTGTAGAAAGAGATTTACCTAACGAAAAAGCTTTCAATGCTGCCCAATATCCTTTCTTTTTCCAAATATTTTTACGAATCCGCTTTTTTGAGATAGAAGTACGTTTTTTCGGAACTGCCATTAAAAATTATAATAAGTTTTTAATCCCTAATAGTTGGATGTCAAAGACATCTATTGTTTAAAAATAATTGTTCTTTATTATTAATTATCTAGTTATCTATTTATTTTATAGATTGTACTCCCTTCATAAAAACATGAATATAGAAAAATCGCGTAACTAAATAAAAAAAATAAATCAATAAATAAAAAAAAGTACTAGGAACAAAAAAAAATAAAAAAAAAAATCATTTTTATTCCATAAAATATCGAATAATTCATATTTAGTTTATTGGTCCTCTTATATCCTCAGTTAAATCCATATCTATAAAATTTGCTATGCCATATAAATCTAATAGATTAACGTTGATATGATAATCAAATAAAAAAATACAAACAAAAAAACTATACCCTTCTTTATATCTTTATATCCTTTTTATATCTTTATTTTATATCTCTGTCTAGTTTTTTTTATTTCCCTACATTAATTTGATTTATATAGGTAATAAAAAGGACAAAAATACATAATAAAAAAAGATCCAAAGTTTTACTAAACCAACCCTTTTTCTATTAATTCTATTAATTATTAAATTAATTGGTCAAGCTCGAAAAAAGAGCAAGAGTATATCTATTTAAAGTATGTAAGAGACTAGTACTTAATCTGGTATCTGTTAAAAACTAAAAACGCCAAGATAAATAATTTTCTAAAAAATATTTTACTAATTCCTATTTTTAATTTTATGTAAAGTCAAGTTTTGGATGTCATAGTTTGTAGATCAGAGCTTTTCCTAAAAATAGAAAAGTTGAATATTAAAATAATATTACAATAAAAGACAATCAATTAGTTCCAAAATACATTTTTAGAATAACCCCCCAAAAAAAGAAATAACTTTTTGGGGATAAGTTGTAGTTTTTTTTATGATTTAGATCAAATACTTATTTTGGTGTAATTTTTTATCTTTGCTTTATCAATATATAAATTAGTGTAATACGAAATAATAATGAAAATGGAAATTTCCATTTTCATTTTTTGGATATTCATCAAATTTGACTTAATAAGATAAGAATTATAATAATTGAATTTTAAAATTTTACTAAAATGACTCTTTTTTTCATCTTTTTTATTCAATAGTAATTTGTTCATATGATTTGACTAATTTTAACCTCTTGATTTGAAATATTTAAAATAGTTGAAAAAGATTCAGAATAATTTTAAAATTCTATATTTTATTTTGTCTATTATTCTATTAAGTTTTTATTTTATTAACTGATCCCTTTTCTTTCATTTCAAATTCTTTCATTTCAAAAGAAATAAGAGCCGGTAAATCAGAAACAATTAATTAAGATAAAAATAAAAAGACTTTTTTATTTATTTTTATGGAATATATATATCAATATTCATGGATTATAGTTTTCATCTCGCTTCCAGTTCCTATATTAATAGGAGTAGGACTTCTACTTTTTCCAACGGCAACAAAAGATCTTCGCCGTATATGGGTTTTTCCAAGTGTTTTATTGTTAAGTATAGTTATGCTTTTTTCAACCTATCTAACTATTCAACAAATAAATAACCCTTCTATCTATCTATCTATATGGTCTTGGACTATAAATAATGACTTTTCTTTAGAATTTGGCTATTTGGTTGACCCACTTACTTCTATTATGTTAATATTAATTACTACTGTTGGAATTTTGGTTCTTATTTATAGTGACAATTATATGTCTCATGATCAGGGATATTTGAGATTTTTTGCTTATATCATTTTTTTCACTACTTCAATGGTAGGATTAGTTACTAGTTCTAATCTGATACAAATTTATTTTTTTTGGGAATTGGTTGGAATGTGTTCTTATTTATTAATAGGTTTTTGGTTCACACGACCTACTGCAGCAAATGCTTGTCAAAAAGCTTTTGTAACGAATCGCGTTGGAGATTTTGGTTTATTATTAGGAATTTTAGGTTTTTATTGGATAACGGGCAGTTTAGAATTTCGGGATTTGTTTGAAATATTCAATAACTTGGTTTCTAATAATGAAGTTAATCTTTTCTTTGCTACTTTGTGTGCCTTTCTATTATTTGCTGGTGCAATTGCTAAATCTGCCCAATTTCCTCTTCATGTATGGTTACCGGATGCTATGGAAGGGCCTACCCCTATTTCAGCTCTTATACATGCTGCTACTATGGTTGCGGCTGGAATTTTTCTTGGAGCTCGGCTTCTTCCACTTTTTATAGTTATACCTTATATAATGAATCTAATAGCTTTGATAGGTATAATAACATTACTTTTAGGGGCCACTTTAGCCCTTGCTCAAAAGGATATTAAGAGGGGTTTAGCTTATTCGACAATGTCTCAATTGGGTTATATGATGTTGGCTCTAGGTATGGGTTCTTATCGAGCTGCTTTGTTTCATTTAATTACTCATGCTTATTCCAAAGCATTGTTGTTTTTAGGATCTGGATCTATTATTCATTCAATGGAAACTATTGTTGGATATTCTCCAGATAAAAGCCAGAATATGATTCTTATGGGGGGTTTAAAAAAACATTTACCAATTACAAAAACATTTTTTTTATTAGGTACACTTTCTCTTTGTGGTATTCCACCTCTTGGATGTTTTTGGTCCAAAG